AATTGGGCGTAATCAAGATAGGATCAGCAAAGAATCATCAAAATTAGAGTGTTAATGTTTTTCGTAGGGAAATTACAATTTAATGAGATTCGGAAAGGGGGTTCATTTAAATAACTAAGAAATTCTATTAACTAAGAAATTCTATCTTTTGCTGGAGGAGTCTTGTCTTGATAGATACGGCTCGCCAAAATCACTGAAATCATAACATAAAAATACATTGTGTGAGAATTCATAGTTTCTTTTTTTCTTCATTCCAGTGAAAGTAAGGTAAGGGAGTAAAAGGGAATAAGAATAAAGAACAAGGGAAGAAAAAATAATAAAAAATCTTTATTAATTTATTAAAATTAAATAGAAATAAATAATAATAACAAGCAAGCATTTTTGTTTTCAAATCGGATAAAGCATTTTATCTATAATTTTTTGAAAAAAGAAAAGGGGGCCCGGCTAGGTACTGACTGACCAGGCCAGGCCATGGGAATAAAAGGGGCCTTTTCGAACAAAATCAAAGTAAAGAGGTCTTCTTTATTTTTTTTTTTTTTCTTTATAGTGGATCTTTCGAGATCCTTTATCTAAATGGAATTGCTGATAAAAGTTGTACATAGCTATATAGAAGCTAAAGAAAGTAAGACCCCTTACATTATGTGTAATGTAACATAGTAATTCTATTTTTCAATTGGGAGAGATGGCTGAGTGGACTAAAGCGGCGGATTGCTAATCCGTTGTACGAATTAATTCGTACCGAGGGTTCGAATCCCTCTCTTTCCGTTTCCGTTGATGCCCTGCTATTTGAGATATTTTTCAAATTTCGCAAACCCTTTTCATTTTTTCCTAATTAAACGTGTGGAATAGATAAAATCCTAAGAAAATTGAAAATAAAAATTAAGCAAGGAAAACAAAAAACCCCTTTTTATTCTTCACGTCCGGGATTACGTCCTGGATCATTAGATAAGAATCCAAAGATGAAGAGAGAAACAAAGAATATCACTACTGTGTAAACGAAGAGTTTAAGAGTAAGCATTACACAATCTCCAAGATGATTTTTTGGAAAAAAGAGAATAGATCCTCCGTTTTTCTACCACATATATTATTTTGACACCAAGAAATGAAGTTTTTTCTAGAAATCGAAAAGAATTTTCAGAAATGCAAATCAAATTCATTTGTAATAAGAGTCTTTCATTACCAAAAATTGCTTTCATACCCACAATTAGATATTGTGGGAACCCTGATAGGGTTAGGGTCTTTCACTGGAAAAAAGTAAAAATGAGGAAATGGGGTAAGCCGGATTTATCGCGACTATCCAAGAATTTCAATCTTTGAATCGAGGGTTAGTACTGTAAGACTTATCTGATCTTATTAATTGTTATAATTTTTTCTCGAATAAATCATGAATTTCCTAGGATACTATTAAAGATCTCATCGAAAACTTACAGCAGCTTGCCAAACAAAGGCTAAAAGAAAAAAGAACAAAGGTATGACTGGCATAATATCTACGATTGGATTCAAAAAAGCATATGCCTCGGGCAATTTGGTGAAGAAAAAACTACTCGAATAAAGGGCAGAATTAAGACAGATACAGATCAAACTAAAGATATTAAGCATAACAGACATTTTGTTCTTGCAGATAATTGCATTTTGATTGAGTTATTGATATAAGGAAAAATGAAGAAAGTAAATAAGGTAGACAAAAAAATCCTTCTTTTTCTTTGAACCCACCCAATCAAAAATCCCCCAATTCTCAAAGGAGAATAGAAGAAATCATACTTTCATACAATATCTTAATTGAATTATATGTAATGATCAATAAATTTAGTAGAATTCTATATCTACATGTGTTAAAATCCTAGAACAATCTAATAAATTCTCCCGATATTTGGCCTGGAATTGACAAACAATCAATACCAATATTATTCTTTATTAGTGTCAAATAGAACTATAAATGGGGCGTAGCCAAGTGGTAAGGCAACGGGTTTTGGTCCCGCTATTCGGAGGTTCGAATCCTTCCGTCCCAGAGCATATCCATTCGATTAGAATAAAGAGAATAAAGATTTTTATTTTCTTTGAACAACGTTCTGTTCTGTTTAAAGGTTTAATATTAGATAGAATGTTATTCTTGTTTCTTTTCTGATTTTTCATGATTCTTTTCTATGAATTCTATCCTTTTTTCCAAAATTGAATTGAATCACGTTCAAATGACACGCAAATGTAACTGAATCCATTTGTTATCCAAGTAAGATGGGAGTATAGATCACAAAAGTTTGAATTCAAAAAAGTCGGACGGGCTTTTCATCATATGTTCATTAACTTTATATTGAGGGAAGTTAGTTACTTAGAAAAATCTTCCGTTCTATATTTATTTGAATTTTCAACGATGAATGCGTTTTGAATGGAGATGCGAAAGAACCCATATTCCTTATCTCTTATTCCCTATCCCTTACATGAGGTAGCTCAATTATTAATTCTCTGTAGATCTCTGAATTCATAGATCTATGAATTAGAAACAAGAGGAACTAATTAAATCCAGTCAATAGGGTTAAGTCTCTTAATGGGTTAGGGTAAAATATAACAACATAATCTGGACTTGTTTGACTTTGTACCTAAACAAGATAGTCCGCACCCCCGTAAAAGGGGATCTCCTTTTTATTTATGCCTCATCATCCCCCTAAAATTGGGGGAGTAGATAGGAGTTAATCAGCAAGGGACGGTATTAATTTAAATATCTGTGTCTGTTCGCATCTCATTAACAAACAATCAAGTTACATATGTAACCGATGTATTTTCTTTGAATCTCATTGATTTTATGTGTATTTGATATTTGGTTCTAATTAATAATTGTAAATTTATGTAACGATTGAGACAGGGGTGATTCATACATCTTATTCATTTACTTTATGGCAAAATTACAGAAATAGTACTGAACTCCAGGTTAAACAAAATACATATAAAATGAGGAAATGTTTAGCCTATATATGGGTATCGTTCTATTTCAATGACAATATTCTATTTTTGTGAAAAAGATTTGTCATCCCTTAAGTTTTAAACTTTCAAATATTTAACATAGAATATCTATAACAGTGACAATTGTTCAGTCGATCTGATAGATATGAAAACCCCCTACTCTTTCATCTAATTGCTAAAATCAAAATCGAAAAAATAAGGACTTAAATCTTCCCTGACGTCAGTCTTTTTTATTCATCTAATGAAAAAAAATGGATTTCTTGTTCTATCTATTTTTTTTATTTGAAATCATTGATGATTCAATTCGAAAAGAAAGGGAGATTTATCTTTCTTATAATGATCAAATGTGGTCCTTACTGTAAAACTTTATTCAAATTATGATGTCGAAATAGGAACTCCTTATCAATTCAATTATAAATATTTTGAATGATTCCTTATGAGTTGAATCTTTGAGTACTCAAAGAAGTGGGAAATGGGTCAATCTATCCTATTGAGTCACTTGAAGATGCAGATTCCCAAAGAGCTCATTTATTCGTCTTATTTATATCTTTCTATTTATGTATATTTCTGTTATATTTTTTTTTTATTTTTTTTATAAAAAAAAAATGTTGCATTCATAGTTTATAGAATAAAAGATGGGATGGGGTCTTGCTAAGACTTCTTCATAAAAATTTTCTATATATAGAAGAAATATCTATATAGAAGAAATAAAGTCTAGATTACTATGTATATGTCCCAACTGAACCAATGACTATTCATGATTCCATAATTGAATCAATTCCATACCGGTTCCAAATTGGAGAAATGTTATGGTAAAACTTCGTTTGAAACGATGTGGTAGAAAGCAACGTGCGACTTGAAGGACACGATCCGTTGTGGATTCGTACAACCACCATTTTATATAATATAAGAATGAAGGTGCTCTTGGCTCGACATCGTTTGTTCTGTTCCACTAGAACCCCTCATTTTTTTGTTGGGTTGTAATGTAAATAGTCCATGATGGAGCTCGAGTAGAAAGTATTGATTCATTTCTCGGGGGCAAGGATCTAGGGTTAATGTCAATCAATAAATTGGAACAACTTCATAAGTATATCTTCGATATCGAAATCGAAAGGATCCAATTCGAGCAAGTTCCCAATTCAAAAGGAAATTTTGTTGGAATTGATAAAACGTTTTCGATCCAAAGTGTATCACACGGGAATCAACCGTCCGTATGATTCTTTGATAGAAAGAAAATCAAAAAAAAGGTATGTTGCTGCCATTTTGAAAGGATTAAAAAGCGCCGAAGTAATGTCTAAACCCAATGATTTAAAACAAAGATAAAGGATCTCAGAACAAGGAAACACTGTTTTAACTGTCTCAATAACTGGATCAGGATGAAGCATCCAAATAAATTTGAAACGAGACAAACAAAAAAGGGGGTAAAGACCGCTCAATAAATGAAATTGCCTAAAGATTTTCTTTTGAGCTATTTGAGAGTTATCCAACTTGAGTTATGAGTATGAATGGTTTTTTTTTTCTTTTTCAGGAACGAAGAAGAAAAAAAAAAAGACTTAAATAATAGTCTTATTTAATTGAATTAATGATTTTATGGACCCCTTTGCTGTTTAATTTAATTTATTAGAATTCCATACATAGACAAAAATTCGAATCATTTTTCTCGAGCCGTACGAGGAGAAAACTTCCTATACGTTTCTAGGGGGGGTATTGTTCATCTATATCTATCCCAATGAGCTGTCTATCGAATCGTTGCAATTGATGTTCGATCCCGAAGAGAAGGAAGAGATCTTCGGAGAGTGGGTTTTTATGATCCGATAAAGAATCAAACTTATTTAAACGTTCCTACTATTCTATATTTCCTTGAAAAAGGTGCTCAACCTACAGGAACTGTTCAGGATATTTTAAAGAAGGCAGAAGTTTTTAAGGAACTTCGCCCTAATTAAACTAAATTAAATTAAGAAAATAGAAAAAAAGTGAGGGTAGTGACTCGTATATAACTTTGTATAGTCCTTCTCTACTATTTTTTTATTTCCCCTTTTTTTGCT